AATCCAAGCTAGATAGGAGAATGTCAGGATCAATTACCGAAGAAGATATAATTATTTCGTAAGTTGCGGAGACAGACTAGTTGGGACAGCAGAACCGGCTTCTAATAAAAATCATTCGAAAAATAAAAAAAAAAGTTCGCGTCACAAGAAGTGAGTCTAGAATAAAGTATTCCGTGTGATCCCGATAATGGGATCTATTAATATACCCGATAGGATTGATGCTAGTGCACGAATGATCATAGCTATTTCAATAGAACTTCTTGAAATTGATGGAGAAACTAATGAATTTCGTATATAAGTTGTGGATGCATCGCCCCTCCCACTCTTCCCAGTGAACATTAATTTAATTATTTTAAGATAATAGTAGATAGAAATGACACTTGTGACGAGCGCTACCAGAACTGATGGGTACGAACCAGCTTTCCATCCATGCCAAAAGAGATGGAGTTTACCGAAAAAACCGGATGGTGGAGGGATACCCCCTAGGGATGGTGAACGTAAAACCGGAGAGAATGTTAGAACAGGATCCTTCATGTATAATCCCGCGTAATCCCTAATATTATCAGTTCCGGTTCGTAAACCGAATGAGGTGATACGAGCAAAAGTTCCCAGATTCATGAGTATATAAATAAACGTATGAGTTATCATACTTGCATAACCGTTCTCCGGGTCTGCAGCAAGTACTCCAATCATAATATATCCAATTTGGCTTATAGAGGGATAAGCTAGCATACGTTTCATGCTTATTTGAGTAACGGCAATTAGATTTCCTAATATCATGCTAGAAGTAGCTAATAATCCTACCACGATATGCCACTCATTAGATAGATGTGGAAAAATGATACCGAAGAGTCGCGTAAATAAAGCTGGAGCTGCTACTTTAGAGGTAACAGAGAAAAAAGCAACGACTGGTATAGGAGAGTCAGAGTCGAAAAGAAGATTTCCGATCTTTCCGCTCATTCAGAACCGTGCATGAAATTCTTACTTCACACGGCTCTTGGTTCGTAAGAGATTCACAACTGATATTGCTCCCAGAACCTCCCTCGTGTATGTTTCAAACCCATTCTTCCTTGAATAATCCATAATCATTCAATATGAGGACTAATTGTTAACTTCTCGAGGAATCCCTCATCATTTGGTTAGATTACCCACCAGCAGTTTCGTCTCGAATTCTTTCTTGCTTGTTTGTCCTTCTTCATTTTTCACCGGAATCCTTTCAACAACTGAAACTACTTGTTGAGTTGGTAGGCACACACGCTAGGCGGGAGAGGCAAATTGCGACTTTTTTCGTTCCTTG